TTGGTCACATTTTTTTCATGAAATGGGTTGAATTGGTATTAGTCTGGATACAGCAAAATAATTCTATTCGATCGAATAAGTACATTCGATCGAATAAGTACCTTGTGTCAGAATTGAGAAATTCTATGGCTCGAATCTTTAGTATTCTCTTATTTATTACCTGTGTTTACTATTTAGGCAGAATACCGTCACCCATTGTTACTAAAAAATTCAAAGAAACCTCAGAAACGGAAGAAAGGGGGGAAGGCGAGGAAGAAACAGATGTAGAAATAGAAACAACTTTCGAAACGAAGGGGACTAAACAGGAACAAGAGGGATCCACCGAAGAAGATCCTTCTCTTTTTTCGGAAGAAAAGGAGGATCCGGACAAAATCGATGAAAGGGAAGAGATCCGAGTGAATGAAAAGGAAAAAACAAGGGATGAATTCAACTTTCAAGAGACATTCTATAAAGATAGCCAAGTTTATAAAACTTCTTATATGGATAGGAATAAAAATAAAGAGAATTCGAAGTTAGAAATATTTAAAGAAGATCCATTTTTTTTATGGTTTGAAAAACCTAAAACATAAATTAAATAAGAAATTAATTATTCCAACTATTAAATAGAATAAGACTATTAAATCGAATAAAAATTTCATTTTTTTTGTTGAAAAAAAAAAAAATAGAACTTATAAAAAATTCCAATTAAAAAAATACAAAAAGGAATAAATTAATAAAAAAATTAATACAAACAATAAATACAATAAGAGATAAGAAGAGATGCGACCGCCCCCTACATATTTGATACCTTCTCCGAAAAAGAAACTTGTAAGACCGAAACCATTCGTAATTCCATCAATTACTCGTCTATCCAAAAAATGAATTAGTTCAGCTAGTCCTCTTATACCCTGAGTTAAGGATATTGTATAAAAAGCATCTATGTAACCACGATTATATGACCAATCATATATCCCATTTCTTATTCTGTCCTTTAAAATTCTATTAGGGCCTCTTTTAGAAAACGAATTTAGTAAGTTCAAATTTTGTAACGATGAATAAATAGGCTTATATAAAAAAGACGCTATAAATATTCCGAAAAAAGCTATACTGACAGAAAAACTTGCATTTGTCACAAATTCATACCAATCCACCGAATTATTGGAATTCGGATGTAAAAGGTTTATAGACGGATTTAACAATTTAGATAATATATCCAAATGAATTTCTTCTTGATTAAAACCAAAGGGAATTCCTACGACCCCAACAAACAAAGTAAATAGCACTAATATAACCATAGAAAATAACATGGTATTGTCCGATTCATGAGGATAAGAGAAAGTATTTTTAGTGACAAAATGAGTAATAGTAATAAAAAGGCGTATCCTGTTTTTTCCATTACCATCAATTTGATATGTCTTATTCGAAAAAAAAGAAGCCCTTTCATTATTATTCATTGTCAATAAACTTAATAAACAAAAATGATTTTTAATCGTTTTTGGCACTTCTTTTCCCCATAGAGATATTGAATAGCAGGAACTACTTTTTTGACCATTGTAATTTTGAAAATGAACATTGAAATGTCCCTCAAAAGTAAGTAAATAGATTCGAAACATATAAAATGCGGTTAATCCTGCTGTGGAACAAGCTATTATTGCGAAAATAGGTGAATACAACCAACTATCATTAAGAATTTCATCTTTGGACCAAAAACAAGCAAGGGGGGGAATACCACAAAGAGAAAGTGTACCTACTAAAAAAGCAGTTTTTGTAATTGGTACATGCTTTTTTAAACCTCCCATAAGAACCATATTCTGACTTTTATCTGGAGAATATCCAACAATAGCTTCCATTGAATGAATAATTGATCCGGATCCTAAAAACAACAATGCTTTTGAATAAGCATGAGTAATCAAATGAAATAAAGCGGCTCGATAAGACCCCATACCTAGAGCTAACATCATATAACCCAATTGAGACATTGTAGAATAAGCTAAACCTCTTTTAATATCTTTTTGAGCAAGAGCTAAAGTAGCTCCTAATAATACTGTTATTATACCTATTAAAGATATGAAATTCATTATGTAAGGTATGATTCTAAAAAGAGGAAGAAGTCGAGCTACAAGAAAAATGCCCGCTGCTACCATAGTAGCGGCATGTATAAGAGCCGAAATGGGAGTAGGGCCTTCCATGGCATCAGGTAACCATACATGAAGGGGGAATTGTGCCGATTTCGCAACTGCACCTGCAAATAAAAGAAAGGCACACAAAGTAAGAAATAAAAAAGGAACCTCATTATTATAAATCAAGTTATTCAATATTTGGAACAAATCCCGAAATTCAAAACTACCGGTTATCCAATAAAGACCTAAAATTCCTAATAATAAACCAAAATCGCCTACACGATTCGTTACAAACGCTTTTTGACAAGCAGTCGCCGCACTAGGTCGTGTGAACCAAAAACCTATTAATAGATAAGAACACATTCCAACTAATTCCCAAAAAATATAAATTTGTATCAAATTCGAACTAGTAACTAATCCCAACATGGAAGTATTGAAAAAACTCATATAAGCAAAAAATCTCAAATATCCTTGATCATGAGACATATAATTGTCACTATAAAAAAGAACCAAAATTCCAACAGTAGTAATTAATATTAACATAATAGAAGTAAGTGGATCTATTAAGTGACCGAACTCTAAAGAAAAATCATTATTAATGGTCCAAGACCATACATATTGATAGATAAAACTTCTATTTATTTGCTGAATAGATAGATAGACCGAAAGTATCATAACTATACTTAACAAGAAAATACTAGGAAAAGCCCACATACGGCGAAGATTTTTTGTTGCCGTTGGAAAAAGTAGAAGTCCCACTCCTATTAACATAGGAACTGGAAGTGGAATGAAGGGGATAATCCATGAATATTGATATGTATATTCCATAAAAAAACCTTTTTTTTTTAATTAATTCTTTCTAATTCACCGGCTCTTATATCTTTTTATAGGTTCAATAAAAAATCAAGATATGGAATACTTAAATAGAATTTTCTATTCCTAATTATTCTGAATCTTTCTTCTTTAACCAATATTTCAAATATTCAAATCAAGAAGTTCGAATTGGTCAAATGATATGAATATGATCAAGTTACTATTTCTATTTAAAATGAAATAAGACAATAATTCATTTTATTAATATTGAATATTAAGTAAAATTTTTATGAAAATGAAGAAAAAAATTCAATTATTATTACGTATTACGATAATTTATATGCATAGAGCAAATAATTACACCAAAATCGAGTAGTTAATACATTACTTTATTTTGATAGAAATAATAGGATGGTCCATACCAAAACGGGCGCAATAAAAAAAAGAACTCGTTTTTTTTATTAGTTCGTTTATTCATAATCATTAACTAATTCATGATAGAACTGATTATACTCCATTCGAATAAAAGATATTTTTTATTCTTTGTAGAAAACGCTAGAATATCCCACACTTTTCTTTCAATACCAGGGAGAAGAAATAGAATTAAAAGAAAAGACGAAATTACTAAGATAACTTTTAGAAAATCATGTATTCTTTGATTAACTACTAGTTTAATTCAAATTTTAAAATCAAAAAAATGTGTACTCGTTCTTTTCTTTTTCTTTTGAGTTTGACCAACTAATAAAAAACGAAAGTAATTTCAGTAATTTGTAATTTGTTAGGTAAGGATTGGTTTTTTTTTGAACTTTTCGGTGTATTTTGTTACATGTATAAATATAGCACGACGAAAATAGACAGAGATAGAAAAAAAAAGAAAAAATGGAATTGTTTGACCAATAGATGTCTTTCACATTCAACTAGAGAAATGAATAACTTTTTTTCAAATTTTTAATGGCAGTTCCAAAAAAAAGTACTTCTATATCAAAAAAACGTATTCGTAAAAACATTTGGAAAAAGAAGGTATATCGGGCAGCGTTGAAAGCTTTTTCCTTAGCGAAGTCTATTTCTACCGGGAATTCAAAAAGTTTTTTTGTACGACAATTAAATAGTCAAACACTAGATTAACTAATCTTAATCTGAAAATGATACTTTTTTTTTTTTTTTTTTAAATACAAGGTTTCACTTTTTTTTGAATATGTTTTCTCCGGTGGGGATTCTTATTTTCCTCATCGGTACAATTATCTGTCATATCATCATAATAAATAAGAAAATTACAAAAAAAGTTTTTTCTTAGATAAAATGTTCAGTTCAGGCCAATATCGAATTCGTTTTCGAAATCCTAAATAAAATTCTTTACATGACGAAAAACCAACCTAAGGCCTAAGGGTTAATATAAAGCTCTACAAATAGTTAAATAAAAAAATTTTGAATGTCACACTGTACTATGATCCATAAAAACACTTTTTTTGTTCATTGATAAAAAAAGTGCATCTTCGATTTATAAAATCAGATAAAGATAAATGAGAAATTCATTTTTAAATTCAAAAATGAAATGATAATAAAGATTTTTATGGGGAACGCTTCAATCCATATTGAAACGAAACGGGTTTTTTCTCATCACTTTGAATGAAAAAAAAATATTGAATTGACTCCTTCAATCTCGACGATTAAATAATAATAGATTATTATTATTTCGAGTACGCCGCTATGGTGAAATCGGTAGACACGCTGCTCTTAGGAAGCAGTGCTAGAGCATCTCGGTTCGAGTCCGAGTGGCGGCATGGCATCTTCTAAAACAAATGGAATAAGTCCTATAATAAATTCAATTCCTGATTTCAATTCCGTAGAATTGGTTTACCCCACTTTTTCATTTTAATAAAAAAAAATTATGATATTTTCCACCTTAGAACATATATTAACTCATATATCCTTTTCGATCATTTCAATAGTAATTACTATTTTTTTTATAAGCTTATCGGTCGATGAAATCGTAGGACTATATGATTCGTCAGAAAAAGGCATGATAGCTACTTTTTTCTGTATAACAGGATTATTAGTCACTCGTTGGATTTATTCGGGACATTTCCC